GCAACAGAGGCCCAAGCTTATGGAATTGTTGATCTTGTAGCGGTGGTTGAGTGAAAAAAGCTCGGATTTATTTCGCGCAAATCCTCGATTTCCTATTTTAGATTTTTGCTGAATTGACTATAAAATTAAATAAAAGTAATTCAAAATTATCAGGTTAGGATCGATCTAAACCAGCCCATTATTTATATGATATGATTCAACATGCCAACTATTAAACAACTTATTAGAAATACAAGACAGCCAATCAGAAATGTCACAAAATCACCCGCGCTTCGGGGATGCCCTCAGCGCCGAGGAACATGTACTAGGGTGTATGTGCGACTCGTTCAGATCATGAGCTGGGATAAAAGAAATAAAACTTTTTCTAGTATCAATGATCAGTACCGGCGAATAGGATAGAATAGAAAAAGAAGTCCGTTCAATTCAGTAAAAAAAAAAAGAATCTATCCATTCTATTGTGTATGAAATTTATGGTTTACATTGGTGCAAATCCAATCACCTCACTTTAAGATGAGAAGCAATTCTCCATTGGTAGCAAATGGTTATCCATTAAGCGGAGGAAATCCTACTTAAATTAAAAATAAAAACCTAAAACTTAGGCCCCCTCTTGCAAGAACGGACTAACAGGGTTAGCTACCCAGCCAACTTTCATAATTAAATACCGTTACTGTGTAAGTAGATCTAATCGTGAAAGACCTATTACTGGATAATTCATGGGTAGAGCCAAAGAATGTGAACTATACAAGTTACCAATAACATTGATTAAATGAAGTAAAGGCTCCGGTGTATAGAAAAAACCTCACCGTTTAAGAAGTAACCATATAAACGAAGGAAGCCTCTATTTCTTTATCCATTTATATTATATTTTTTTATTTATTATATTTTATACCTAGTAAAATTAAATTTCTTATTTCGAAGTGAAATGTCTAGAAAAAATAAAAATAGTGGTCGGGAAGGTTATAGTAGCCAAAGTCATTGGAATTTTTAGTTTATACATTGGAAAAAAGCTTTGTTATTAATAGACTAGGAAAGGGAAAAAGAATAACTGAAAGAAAGAAATCTATTAGTTATTCGTCAAAGTTTCATTTATTCAATGACCAGAATTAGACGGGGAAATATAGCTCGGAGACGTAGAACAAAAATTCGTTTATTTGCATCAAGCTTTCGAGGGGCTCATTCAAGACTTACTCGAACAATTACTCAACAGAAAATAAGAGCTTTGGTTTCGTCTCATCGGGATAGGGATAAGCAAAAGAGAAATTTTCGCCGTTTGTGGATCACTCGAATAAACGCAGTAATTCGTGAAATAGGGGTATCCTATAGTTATAGTAGATTAATACACGACCTATATAAGAAACAGGTGCTTCTTAATCGTAAAATACTTGCACAAATAGCTATATCAAATAAAAATTGTCTTTATATGATTTACAATGAGATCATAAAAGAAGTAGATTGGAAAGAATCCACCGGAATAATTTAAATGGAGTTCCCGGAGAATGAACTCCGGGAGGGTAAAGTCAAAATGAATATGATAAAAAAATTAGTAAAAATGAATGAACACACTCAAAAAAAAATCTTTATTCTTACCCGATTCTTTTTTTTTCTTACGACACGATAATTAAATCTGTATTTTTCATATTTTTCGAACAAAACATCAATCTGCGGTTGAGTTCGGATTTTAATTTTTATTCAAGTGAAGAAAGAGTAAGCCTATTTAGTTCTGGCTCGAAGACCCGCAGTTCTGGTGGTCGACTCGGTTCTTTCAAACTGTTTCTCATTATTAAGAAAAGGTAACAAAGATAAAATACGAGCTTGTTTTATAGCAATAGTAATTAATCGTTGTTGTTTCAAGGTCAATCTATTCACCCGTCTAGATAATATTTTTCCTTGTTCGCTAATAAATCGACTAATTAAACTCATGTTTCTATAATCAATTCGATCCCCCGATTGAATCGGGGGCAAACGCCTACGAAAAGATCGCTTGGATTTAAGAAAAGGTCGCTTGGATTTATCCATGGTTTGTTTAGTTTATTCCTTATCCCGAAAATCCTATTTCGGTCGGATCTAAAATGAATTAGAATAAATAGGATTTGGTTTGTTTATATTTAATTATGTTATATATATAATATTTAACTATGTTCTATATAGAATGTCATTTTTCCCCTTCCTTGGAAGGGTTACATACATGTGCTCGATTCGATCTATTTCTTTATCTCCCCATGAATCGTATGTTTGTAACAAAATGGACAGAATTTTCTCAATTCCAATCGATTAGGCGTGTTGTGACGATTCTTTTCAGTAATATATCTGGAAATACCCGTTGATACCTTATTAACACCGTTTCGAACACAACCGGTACATTCCAAAATAACCGTTATTCGGACATCTTTCCCTTTGGCCATGAACCCCCTTTTGATTTTTGATTTACTCAACTCTTCTATTTTCGATCCGAAACGAAGAAGAAAGGAAGGAAAAATAGAAGTTATTAACTTGAAATACTATTATGAAAAATTTCGCTGCAATCAATATACTAAAAAAAAATAGAAGTATTTCTAAACTTTATTTAAAATCACAGTATTTCATTTACATTTAAGTACCTTGTATAAGAGTCTTGTCCTAGATCTAGACCCCACCCTGTTTATTCTACCCCCATCCCTATTTAATTCAAACTTGAACCCAAGTCTCGAAGCTGTTGAATACACCTTTTATTTTTTTCTCTTTCCTCCCTCTTATTCTAAAAGGAAAAAGGGAAAAAAGAGAAAAAGGGGGCGAAGGATTAGTCACAAATATTTAATTGTATCTCGAATCTTCGTTATTTGGTACCGTGTCAATAACTAGAATCAAAAAAAGGGGAATGTCAACGCATCTGGGAAAAAACGATTAATCTCTATCAATAGACCTGCTAAAGATCCGAACCATAGAGTACTTAATACCGGTGCCGCGGAAAGATATGTTTTTAGATCTCGCATTGAAAAATCTCCTTCCTTTTTTTATTGTAATCTAAAATGGTAATACATATATGATCAGATGCATATGCAGTTAAGAACCTTGTACACGGAATCTCTAATTAAAATTAAAATTGAAATGTACAACTATCCGGTAAATAAAATTTTTTCTTAAAACATAAAAAAAACGTCCCTTTCTTCCCGAGCATTCCCGAAAACTACTCATTTATTTTTACGACAGGTTCCGTTCCGTATTTCATACGTATATAAGCCTTTTCTTTTACTATTATTATATGTTAAATGGGACCAAAAAGACGAAATGCCCATATAAATTGTATATATCAATGGAGGAAATAACGATGTGGAAAACAAGACAGGAATTCTATACAATGACACTGTAGACCAATTGGAGGGATGTAGCGCAGCTTGGTAGCGCGTTTGTTTTGGGTACAAAATGTCACAGGTTCAAATCCTGTCATCCCTACCTATTACTTCTCCGTTGAGCAGTAACGAGGGATTAATTAAGATCGATTCCAATTATATATATATATATTATTATATATTAATTATTATATATATATTAATTATTATATATTAATATATAATCGTTCATTAAATTGGGGTTAAAAAAAGTGTCTTTACAGTCTTCTCTTTTCTGATAAGAAAGCGCTCTTAGTTCAGTTCGGTAGAACGCGGGTCTCCAAAACCCGATGTCGTAGGTTCAAATCCTACAGAGCGCGATTTCGTCCTTATTTTTCTTAGATCAAATTATACTGAAAGAGCTTCACTAACTTGAACCGCAATCTGAATTTGACCTCCTTTGTATTAAAGAAAGTAGGAGGTCAATCAAAAAAAGCGACAGTAATTAATCAAAGGTCCGATTGATCACCACGTCTATATTGTAAATATGCAGTTACGAATAATCCAGCCAAAGTAACAGGAATTAGACCTAACACGATTCCAAATAGAAAAACTTCAATCATTGCAATTTTTTTGAAAGGAGAAAAAGGAGGTAATATCTATACCTAAATATTAATCTGAATTACCATGAATCTCAATGACCAAGAATTGGCAATTTATACGGAATCCTATCGAAAGGTTTCTTTTTTTGAATTGTACATTTCAAATACTAATTTCAGATAAGTCGTATCTTGCTCAGACCAATAAATAAAGCTGAGGTTACCGTTAAAGCCGCTAGTAGAAAACCAAAATAACTAGTTATAGTAGGCATGAAGGAGCTAAATGAAATATGTTATTTTTGTACATATATGTTTCTAAAAAAGCACTTACCTAAGTTTTCTTTTTCAAAAAAAGGAGATAATCAAAAATACCAAATGAAGAATAATTTAAATTAAAAGTTTTTGATTCATCTATCATTATAGACGGTACTAACAAAGATAAAGCGACAGGCGTATAAAAACAAATTGATTCATCATCTACCACATCTACCCATCCCGCGATTCCAATCAACCGATTCATTGAGCAACTCTTGGGGGAAAACTTATATAAACTAATAAAAAGAACTGGGCCGTGTAACTTCACTAAAAAATTAAACTTTTTTAAAAATGATTACATTATGGAAGAATAGAAGAAAACTTTTTTTATTGTCTCGAATCCTATTTATATTTTAGAGCCAACGTAAACCTTATAAAAAAAATTACTTTAATAGGTTCATTCACTTAATATCTTGAATTAATGAGAAGAAAAACGTTATCACGCAATCACTCGAAAAAAGAAGATATTTATTTTGGTCCAACTAGGTTAGTAATTTCTATTATCTTTTCTTTTTTACGTTCTAGATTTTATCTTTCCGTATTCTATTATAAAACCTCGTTCTTGTAGTTAGGTCAAGAAAGAATCTTTTGATCTCGATCTAATACAACAATGTATGCATCAAAAGGGTTGATTACAATTTTTTTATTCTTTTCTTTGTTCTCTTTCTTTCATCGAATACGATTTACTATTCTTTCTTATCTTACTTGTTACTGGACGACTAGCCAATTCCTTAAAATGATGAAAAGAGGATTCCAACAAAAGCCGCTTTTACAACTACGA